ATGAACAAATATCTTACACGTTGGCTATTTTCTACTAATCATAAGGATATAGGTACTTTATATTTACTATTTGGTGCTTTTTCTGGAATGGCAGGGACAGCTTCGAGTATGTTAATACGGCTAGAACTGTCCGCTCCAGGTAGTATGTTAGGAGATGATCATTTATATAATGTAATTGTAACATCACATGCTTTATTAATGATTTTCTTCCTAGTAATGCCAGTAATGATCGGAGGATTCGGAAATTGGTTTGTGCCAATTATGATTGGTGCGCCTGATATGGCCTTTCCTAGATTAAACAATATTAGTTTCTGGTTATTACCACCTTCTCTAATACTATTGGTTGGTTCTATGTTTGTGGAACAAGGGGCAGGTACAGGCTGGACCATTTATCCCCCACTATCAAGCATTCAAGCCCATTCAGGGGGAGCAGTGGATATGGCTATATTTAGTCTACATCTAGCGGGTGTATCTTCCATTTTAAGTTCTATTAACTTTATAACTACTATAATTAACATGAGGGTTCCTGGTATGAGTATGCATAGATTACCTCTATTCGTATGGTCTGTATTAATTACTACAATATTGTTATTATTATCTTTACCAGTATTAGCTGGTGCAATTACAATGTTATTGACAGATAGAAATTTTAATACAACATTCTTTGACCCTGCGGGAGGGGGAGATCCCATTTTATTCCAACATTTATTCTGGTTTTTTGGACATCCTGAAGTCTATATATTAATTCTACCAGGATTTGGTATGGTATCTCAAATTATACCCACATTTTCTGCTAAACAACATATTTTTGGTTATTTAGGTATGGTCTATGCTATGATTTCTATTGGAGTATTAGGATTTATTGTTTGGGCTCACCATATGTTCACTGTTGGTATGGATGTAGATACTCGTGCCTACTTTACTGCCGCCACTATGATTATTGCTGTTCCTACTGGGATTAAGATATTTAGCTGGCTAGCTACTATATATGGGGGAAGCCCACGGCTTGATACACCTATGTTGTGGGCTATTGGGTTTGTGTTCCTATTTACCATAGGTGGTTTAACTGGAGTTATATTAGCTAATAGTTCATTAGATATAGCATTACATGATACTTATTATGTAGTAGCTCACTTCCATTACGTGTTATCTATGGGAGCTGTATTTGCTATATTTGGAGGATACTACTATTGGTTCGGTAAAATTACAGGTTATCGTTATAATGAATTATACGGTAAGATCCATTTCTGGATTATGTTTATCGGAGTTAATTTAACTTTCTTCCCCCAGCATTTCTTGGGTTTAGCCGGATTACCTAGAAGATACTCGGATTTCCCTGATGCTTATCAAGATTGGAACTTAGTTAGTTCTTGCGGAGCTGTAATAGCCCTGGTAGGAATTATATGGTTCATATACTTGTCTTATGAGGCATTAGCAGCCGAAAGACCATTTGAGGGTTGGTCAACTTCGCCTGGCTCATTAGAGTGGTCTTTATCTTCTCCGCCTGCTTTTCATACTTATAATGAATTACCATTTGTCTATCAGCGTAAATTGAGTCATGGGGATGATTTAAATATTATTTCCACACTACTCCTTTGACCTTGGGGAGTCTATAAGGCAATGTGTTCTTCTAATACATGCAAGGCCCTGAATAAGGGTCCTACTGGTGAGGATAAAACGGAGATTATCTCGGTTAACGTATTAGAATAGGTGGGATAGTGGCCCACCTGGTCGAAGATGCGTAGTATAGCCACACTTTCACTGAAACAAGGGGAAGACATTTTGGCAGCAGTAGAGAATCTTGTGCAATGGGTAAACGCTTGACACAGGGTTTCACACTGAGGTCTGTCTAACTAAGTGCCAGCAGACGCGGTTAAACTTAGAGGCCCAGTTTTTATTTCGCATTAGGCGTTAAAGTATGTAGTGAAGCATGAGAATAAAGTAAGGCGAACCTCTTGGTAGCGGTAAAATGTTTGAAGCAAGAGTGGAAGTCCGAAGGTGAAGACTCCTTACTCCGTTCATGTTATATCTTCATGAAATACGAAAGCTTGGATAGCAAACAGGATTAGATACCCTGGTAGTCCTCGCCCTAAACTTATACAATAGCTTTATTAGCAAATAACCTTATTGTATGCCTGAATACTATGATCGCAAGATTGAAACTCAAAAGGCTTGGCTGTTCACTGTTTGAATCAGAGGAGCGTGTAATTTAATACGATGATCCGCGTGTCACCTTACCTTTCCTTGAAAGCGGATTACCTTTTTAGGTAATAGCCGCTCAGGCATTGCATGGCCGTCGTCAGGATAACAATAAATGTTATCCTTAACCCTATTATGGATTAAGTCAGGTGTCATGGTCTTTATGGAAAGGGATATTATGCGCTACATTCTCCTATACAATATACACAGTAAATTAGGAGGCGGAGATTCTCTGAAACGGGAATCTTAAGTAGGATTTGATAGTAATCGGGAAGTAGAGCGTTCCGGTGAATTCTAACCCAGTGTTAGCACAAATCGCCCGTCGTCCCCTTCAAGTTAAGGATACGAGACGCCCCGCGGTGGGGTTATCCCTCCTTTTCGAGAATGGGTAAGTCGTAACATAGTAAGGGTAAGGGAACTTGTTCTTGGGCCAAGTTATGCGCGTTCAATACGTACTTGGTCGCCCTCCGTAACTAGGATGATGAGTACTATTATTTCAATTATCTTTAAAACGCTTGCAATAATAATACCTCTATTAGTGGCTATAGCTTATTTAACTTTAGCAGAAAGAAAGGTATTAGGGTATATGCAAGCACGAAAAGGACCTAATGTAGTTGGTGTTTATGGACTATTACAGCCTTTAGCTGATGGATTAAAGTTATTCACTAAAGAGATGGCTATTCCCAATCATGCTAATCTGTCGGTTTATATTGTAGCCCCAATTTTATCGCTTACTTTAGCTTTTTTAGCTTGGGGGGTTATTCCTTTTAGCCCTGGTATTGTACTAGCTGATATTAATGTTGGTGTCTTATACATCTTTGCTATCAGTTCTATGGGGGTGTATGCTATTTTAATGTCTGGTTGGGGAAGTAATTCTAAATATGCATTCTTAGGGGCTATTAGAGCAGCAGCTCAAATGATTAGCTATGAAGTGTGTATAGGGCTCATTCTAATATCAGTAATATTATGTGCAGGTTCTCTTAATATAACTCAGATTGTTTTAGCTCAAGCTGAAATTTGGTATATAATACCTTTATTTCCAGCTGCTTTAATGTTTTTTGCTTCAGCATTAGCTGAAACTAATCGAGCTCCTTTTGATCTTACCGAGGGAGAATCAGAATTAGTATCTGGATATAATGTAGAATATTCTAGTATGTCGTTTGCCCTATTCTTTTTAGCTGAATACGGCCATATTATTCTAATGAGCTGTTTGATAAGTTTATTGTTTTTAGGTGGTTGGGCACCTTTCACAGGAATTCTAGGAATGGGTTGCTTAGCCCTTAAAACTGCCGTAGTAGTGTTCGCATTTGTGTGGGTGCGAGCTTCTTTCCCTAGAATGAGATATGACCAACTTATGTATTTATTATGGAAGTCTTACTTACCTTTCAGTCTTGGTTTAATCGTTTTAGTTTCTGGCCTGTTGATAGGTTTAGATGCAGTGCCTTGCTAGCATTTAGGGAGATAACTTCCTGAGCGCATGCATATGGAATCACCAAACAAAATGTTACGAATAAGAACTCAACATCCAATAATCTCTATTGTGAATGGGGTTCTGGTTGATCTACCAGCCCCTTCTAATATTAGTTATTACTGGAATTTTGGTTCTTTGTTAGGACTTTGTTTAGCTATTCAATTGATTACTGGAATATTCTTAGCTATGCATTATTGCCCTGACGTTAGTTTAGCTTTTGACTCAATTTCCCATATTTTAAGAGATGTTAATTATGGTTTTATGTTAAAGTATATTCATGCTAATGGAGCTTCATTATTCTTTCTTTGTGTATATATACACATGGGTAGAGGACTCTATTATGGGAGCTACATGAAAATGGACGTTTGGAATGTAGGGGTTATAATTTACTTAGTGATGATGTTAACAGCTTTCTTAGGGTATGTATTACCTTGGGGACAAATGTCTTTTTGGGGAGCCACAGTTATTACTAACTTTTGTTCTGCTATACCCTATATAGGAACAGATGTTGTTCAGTGGATTTGGGGAGGATTTAGTGTATCTAACGCGACTCTTAATCGTTTCTTCTCTTTACATTATCTTTTTCCTTTTCTTTTAGTTGGATTGGGCGTATTACATATTATTAGTTTACATACAGCTGGGTCAAATAATCCTTTAGGGATTGATTCTAATATAGATAAAGTTACCTTTCATGTTTATTATACTTATAAGGACTTGTTTGGTATAATGGTACTTAGCACTATTTTAATTATACTTTGTTATTTTATGCCTAATGTATTAGGTGATCCTGAAAATTTCATTCAAGCTAATCCTTTAGTAACTCCTGTTCATATACAACCAGAATGGTACTTCTTATTCGCATACGCCATACTACGCTCTATACCCAACAAACTTGGGGGAGTCTTGGCTATGGTATTTAGTATCTTGGTGTTATTTTTATTGCCTTTTATTCATACTAGTAAATTAAGAGCTTTAACATTTAGACCTTTAGGTAAAATAGCATTTTGGTTTTTAGTAGCTGATTTTATTCTATTAACCTGGTTAGGAGCTAATCCAGTTGAGGAACCTTATGTTATGATTGGTCAATTTGCTTCTTTATTCTACTTTTGCTACTTCTTAGTATTGGTCCCCTTGTTAGGTTGGGTAGAAACCAAATTGCTTCGTATGAAGTAATATAAGAAGAAGTATAGGTCATTGTTGGCCGAAGTGCAATATGAATAGTCTATTTATGATATTCTCCTTAGGAATAGTTGGAGCTAGTCTTATGGTTATATCTACGCCGAATCCTGTTTATTCAGTATTTTGGTTAGTTATTGCCTTTGTTAATGCTGCTGTTATGTTTATATCGTTGGGATTAGATTACATAGGCTTAATATTTATAATTGTCTATGTAGGGGCTATCGCTATTTTATTTCTGTTCGTAATTATGTTAATTCAACAGCCTAATAAAGTAGATTCTCAAGATCATTCGCATTTTTTACCTGTAGGATTATCTGTTATATTCTTATTTTATAGTTTACTAACCAATAGCCCTAAATATATCAGCAATCCTGTTATAGGATCTAGAACTAACATTGGGGCAATTGGAAGTCATCTTTATACAACTTATTATGAATTAGTGTTAATTGCTAGTTTGGTACTACTAGTCGCTATGATAGGGGCTATATTATTAGCTAAGCAGCCAAATTCACCTTTTTTATATAATTCTCATGGTGAATCATTACGTAGTAAGCAAGATCTCTTCCTACAAATCAGCAGAGAGCACCTTTAGGTGCCTTCTGGCCAAGTGTTAATGCACGTCTCCGCTTAGGAACATGGAGAGGAACATGGAGTTTAAAGGAATATTAATACTACTTATCGTCAGCGGAACATTATCAACTCTAATTTTAGGGGCATCTTATTTATTAGGATATAAACAACCTGATATAGAAAAAGTGTCAGTCTATGAATGTGGATTTGATCCTTTTGACAACCCGGGGAATCCCTTCTCCGTTAGATTCTTCTTAATTGGTATCTTGTTTTTAATATTTGATCTTGAAATATCTTTCTTATTTCCTTGGGCTGTCACATATATGGGCTTACCTTTATTTGGATATTGGGTTGTTATGTTATTTTTATTTATATTAACTTTAGGGTTAATTTATGAGTGGATAGAAGGAGGCTTAGAGTGGGAAAACTAGCCTCTAATTGGTATAGCGCATGTCCTATTTAATATTATCAATTGTCATCTTATTAATCGGAATCTTAGGTATTATTCTTAACAGAAGCAATTTAATTATTATGCTAATGTGTGTAGAGCTAGTTTTACTGGCCTCTACTATTTTGCTTCTATTTGAGTCTCGTGTGCTCTATACGCTTTTTGGTCAAATTTTTGCGATTGTGATTCTAACTGTTGCAGCTGCCGAGTCTGCTATCGGTTTAGCCATTATGGTTAACTATTACCGTTTACGTGGTACAATTGCTGTTCGAGCCTTAAATTTATTAAGAGGTTAACTCCTAATTAAAAATGAACCAGATACCTATGCAATATTTTAACTTAGCGGAGGAGAATTATTCTAAGTATGGATTATCAGTAATCCAGCTTATCCAGATTGGTAAGTTCTATGAACTTTGGCATGAGCCTGATACTTCTAGTAAGCAGCGAGCATACTCTCAAGCCGAATTATTAATGGAGTCATCGATACGAAATAGGCCCTTAGAGGTAATATCTCCCATTGAACAAATTGCTTCGTTACTTGATATGAGAATAATATCACCCGGTAAAAGATCTTTGCTTCAAATGGGGTTTCCAATCTATTCCCTTACTACCCATCTAAGCACCTTGTTGGATAAAGGTTGGACTGTTATAGTTATTGATGAATTAGTCACTGGTAAATCCGGGCCAAAACAACGCGCAGTATCTCAAGTTTATTCTCCTAGTTGCAATTCAGAAGATTGTTCGGAATTATCCTATGTGTTATCAATTTATTTTTCTCAAGACGACTTACTAGGTATTACTTTATTTTCAGCCATGAATGGGCATAGTATAATGTTTCCTGTCTCTTGGACGGACAGGGACAAAGTAGCCCGGTTATTAATCAGTTATCGTATTAGAGAAATAGTAATTTGGGCGGACTCGGGGGTTGGCTTAAATATCTTAATAAATAAGATATATAACTTATTAATTGGTTGGAATTTATTCCCCTCTGAACCTAATGCTAAAATTGAAGTTATGGGAGAAGTACTAACCAACTTACCGTGTTATTTATCTTATAGGTACGAAAATAATAATAAGGAGTGGCTTTTGCTCCATATTTATATAGGCATTAACGCAGAGTGGTTGAACAAAAATTATCAAAGATATACCCTTAGTAAGATATTTCAAAGTACTTGGACAGAAAATGTTAATCAGGCAAATTTAATTAGTCTTTTAGGAGTATTACAATTTATTAAAGATCGAAATACTAATCTTATTAAGAATCTTCAACTTCCTGAGTGTTATAATTCTGTTGTTAGTCCTTTAAATTTAATATTATGTAATCGAGCAGAATATCAATTGGACTTATTGCCTAAGAGGGGGAAACTGGGTGGTTTACTTAATCTGGTTGATTATTGTTCTACTGCAATGGGTAAAAGACTTTTCAAATTTAGACTTCTTAATCCTATTACAGATTATTCTGAATTAAATCTTCGTTATAAGGAGATTGCTATATTTAAACAATTACTTGACAAGAAAATATTTGACAATTTCGAGTTAAAACACATTAAAGATTTATCTTCTTTACATCGTCAATGGGCAATATGTGCCTCAAGTGATACTACCTTATCCCCTAAAAAGTTAAGTCAAATTTATCATTCTTATTTGTTTGCTAATCAGTTAATAAGTAAATTGATAAATAATAACATTCAATTACCTCCTTTAGTCGGGCCCCAACTAGAATCGTTAATTGAAGAAATAGGCCGAGTTTTCCAAGTAAATAATCTTTTAGGTGATTTTAAAGATATATTACAGCCAACTGATAATTTAACTAATTTACTTGCACAGCAACAAACTTTAAGGGCCCAACTTACAGAGTGGGCCGAACAGATTTCAAATATTGTGTTTCAAGATACAATTTCTATTAAAGCCGAATATTTTAATAAAGAGGGTTATGCTTTTTCTATTTTATCTAAAAAGTTAACTAAGTTAGAATATTACATGACTAATGCCTCTATATCTAATAATTCAATTATTGTATTGGGTAAAAGAGGAAACCACCATATAATTACTAGTCCTACTATTCATAAAATATCAATCGAATTAAATTTATTAGAAGAGCAAATTAATACTTACGTTAAACAGACTTATAACCAGGAACTTAAAAGATTATATTTTAGTTATTCTGAACTATTTTCGCCCTTAGTAAATATGATTTCTAGATTAGATGTTGCATTAAGCGGGGCTATTGCGGCTATTAAATTCAATTATACTAAACCTTGCTTAACACTAACGAAACCCCAACAAACCAAAGGTTTTATAGAAGCAATTAACTTACGACACCCATTAGTAGAACAGTTAAACACTCAAGAAGAATGTGTAGCTCATAATATTAATTTAGAAGATAAGGGAATGTTAATATTCTCAGTAAATGGTGCAGGTAAATCTACTCTACTTAGAGCAATCGGGGTCAACGTAATCTTAGCTCAAGCAGGAATGTATGTAGCTGCAGATTCATTTAAGTTAAGGCCTTATAATTATTTAATTACTCGTATTTTAGGGGGAGATGATCTTCATAAAGGCCAAGGTACTTTTGAGGTCGAAATGAGAGATCTTTCAACTATATTAAAGCTAGCTAATTATAACAGTTTAATATTAGGGGACGAAATTTGTCATGGAACAGAAGTTAGTTCGGGAACAGCGATATTAGCTGCAACAATTGAAAGATTAACAGCTGCACAAACTAGTTTCGTTCTTTCTACTCATTTACATCAAGTTTGTTCTTTAATTGATTTGCCAGTTCGGTGCTATCATTTATCTGTTATTCAACAAGAAAATTCGGGCCTAATTTATGAACGTAAATTGAAACCTGGCCCAGGGCCCTCTCAATATGGCATTGAAGTTATGGGTCATATAATTAATGATAAAAAATTTTATAATAGTGCTTTGAAATATCGTAAACTTATTAATTGGGAGTTACCATCCCGAAGTGAGTTTAGCCCTTTAACAATATTCCGCCCTTCTAAATATAATGCTCAAGTTTTTATTGATTCGTGTGAAATATGCGGAGCTCCAGCAGAGGCTATTCACCACATTCAACCTAAGAGTGAATTTAAAAGTCAACCTGAAAAATTATGTAATAGAAAATTAAATCGAAGATCTAACTTGGTGCCAGTCTGTTCAAGCTGTCATTTAGATATTCATAGAAATAAAATCTCTATTTTAGGTTGGAAGAGAACCCCAGGACATAAGAAATTATATTGGGTTTATCTTAATGAGTCTTTAGACAGTGGAACTGAGTAAAGTCGGGTCTATCGGTAAGGACGTGAAATACGAAATAACAAGGGAGAGACTTTGAACTTGTTTATCCTAACTGAAAAGGGTGAATTGAATAGTTAATTGAAACATCTTACTAGACTATGAGGAATACATCAACTGAGATTCCGTGCGTAGCGGCGAGCGATAGCGGAGGAATTGTCTCAAACAGATAATTAAGATGATTGGACATCTAGACTAAACCCCGATAGACACCTATAGAGAGAGTACCGTGAGGGAAAGACTTAGAATTGGTTCTAAAAGTTACCTTTTGCATAATGGGCCTGCAAGACAAAATTTGGCAAGCTTAAGTAGTAAATGAAGGCGTAGTGAAAGCAAGAGAAAAACTCGTCAGTCAAATTACCCGAAACCAAGTGATCTAACCATGGCCAGGTAGCTATGCTGACCGAACCAGTGATTGTGGCAAAAATCTTGGATGAGCTGTGGTTAGCGGTGAAATACTAGTCGAACTTGGATATAGCTGGTTCTCTACGAAACTTATCTTAGTAAGGCGCCCCAAGTTGATTCGCCCCCAAACCCGGGGGCTTGAATTACTGGTGTAGTAAGACTATGGCGATAAGGCCTCTAGTCAAGAGGGGTAAGCCCTAATCAGAAATTAAAGTCACTAATACAGATTAAGTGTATAAAGAGGGTTCAACTTAGACAAACAGGAAGTAGGCTTGGAAACAGCCATCTGTACAGGAAAACGTAAAAGTTCACTGAATGAGCTAGGAAACTCTAAGAATTAAGGCGGCTAAATCTGTAACTGAAATTCTGGAAGCCAGACGGCAACTGTAAGGAAGCCATACCGCAAGGAAATATCAACTGGCTTGGTAGTAGAGCGTTCTGTAGGCACGATACGTGCACACCTCGTGAGATAAACAGAAGTGATAATGCAGGCATGAGTAGTACAAGATTTACTCCCAAATAAATAGATATATACAGCTTCTAAGGGCATTACGCCCGATGGATTATAATTCTTATTCTTGTTCAGGAAAAATATTATGGTACTTTGTACCTTCAACTGTTATTTATGGGACTTATATCTAGGCATAATTTCTCTTAAGGAACTCGGCAAAATAAGATCTCGACTGTTTACCAAAAACATAGCTCTCTGCTAAAGATTACTGAAGTATAGAGGGTGAATTCTGCCCAATGGTTGTATAGTGAAACTGAGGACTAACGTCTAAAGCGAAACCCAACTGAATGGCCGCGGTAACTCTGACCGTGATAATGTAGCACAATAAATAGCCAATTAATTGTTGGCGGGTATGAATGGAACCACGAGGGTCTTACTGTCTCAAGAGGAAAGCCGATGAAATTATAGTTGTAGTGAAGATACTACATAAACATTGTAAGACGAAAAGACCCTATCGAGCTTTACTGGATACCGATAGCGTTAACTTAAAATGATCGATACAAAGTATCCTAATTTTGAGTTAATAATTTTTGTTGGTAGGACAGTTTAGTTGGGGCGACTACCTTTGAATAAGAAACGAAGGCGAGCTTATGGTATATAAAGCTAATCTCATTAGCCTGACAGTGAGGGGGACACCCCTAGCTGGCACAAGGACTATGTCCTATGTGGGCGATAATGACCCGATATGATTGTCCAAAATAAATATCGAAAGCGGATAAAAGCTACCGTAGGGATAACAGCGTAATATTGTCGGAGAGTTCTTATCGAGGACAGTGTTTGCGACCTCGATGTTGAATTGCGGTGCCCTGGTGCTGTAGAAGGTACCCTAGGTTGGTCTGTTCGACCATGAAAACCGTACATGATTTGAGTTCAGAGCGTGGTGACACAGCTCGGTTTCTATCTACAATGTTCAATCCCAACTTTTCTGAGTCCTAGTACGCAAGGAATGGTCTCAGCGATGCTCGACTATATTGGCCCCATCGACGTAATCAACTTCTGGCTGCTGCAAAGAAGGAAAACAAAAGGTTTAGGGATTAATAAGGTGCCACGAAAGTGGCGTATCTTCTCATATGCCATGTGGGTGCATAGCCCCTGGCATACTATGGAATTAACACTAGGGCTCATCATACTAATAGTGTTGACGTATGGATTAAAGGCCCCGACTTTAAGATTAGCTATGCTACTTGCGGGTGCTGTGGGGGCTGCTGGGCTATTAGCTGAGCCCCATCTATTATGTTGGACACAGGCTATTAAGATGTTAGTGATGCTAGGTGGGTTAGCTATACTATGTATGCTGGACCATCGAACATCGCATCGATCAAGCTCTTTATTGATTTTATTAGTGATCTTAGGTAATTTATTACTTATTGGGTCAACAAATTTAATTTCTATATATTTAGCATTAGAAATGCAAACATTATGTATGTTTATCTTAGTGGCTTATAATAAAAATTCATTGTTATCGGCAGAAGCTGGGCTAAAATACTTCGTGTTAGGAGCACTATCTTCGGGATTGTTCCTGTTTGGTTGTGCCTTAATTTATGGCTCCACAGGAGAGCTTGAACTTCAATTTATTCGTATGAGTATAATATCTTATGGAACATTAGCTGGTAAGTGTCTTATTACTATCTCATTGTTATTTAAAGTATCTGCAGCTCCATTTCATATGTGGGCCCCCGATGTCTACGAGGGGGCTCCAACTTGGGTAGCTGCGCTATTATCTATCGTGCCTAAATTGGGGGTACTAGCTATTATAGTACAAATAGGCTTAAATGAAATGGGGTTATTAATAGCCGGAATAATCTCTTTGATTGTGGGGGCTATAGGAGCTTTGAATCAAACTCGAATAAAAAGACTATTAGCTTATAGCGGGATAAGCCATATGGGGTTTGTGTTGCTTGGAATAGCTATTGGGTCTATAGAAAGTCTTCAGGCGAGTTTAATGTATATAGGTGCCTATATAATAACTCAAGTACTACTTTGGTCTGTAGTATTAATAATATCTCCTAAAAGAGACATGCTTATTGAGTTTAGTGGTGTTTCAAGATTAAACCCAATGTTAGCATTAGCATTAGCTACAGGTTTATTGTCTACTGCAGGAATTCCTCCTTTAATTGGGTTTTTAACTAAATGGTATATTATCTTAGCAGCTGTTGGTCAAGGTTACTATCTTAGTGCTCTAATAGCTTTAGTCTGTTCCGTGATAGCTGGAGTTTATTATCTTAGATTAGTTAAAATTATGTTTTATCAGCCCTTGTCTACGCCTTTAGTAATAACAAATATACTTAATTCTCCACGAGGTAGCGTAACACCGGAGGAAACAGGTTTAGGCAAAGCAATACTAATAGGGGTAAGCTTATATTTAGTATTAACAATTATAGTATGTCCTAGTTTATTCTTTCAATTAACACATTTGATTATTTTAGATTTATTCCCATGTATCTTCTAGTTATATTAATACCGTTACTAAGCGCAGTCGGAAGCGGACTAGGGGGTCGCTATCTAGGAAGAAAAGGGGCTGGCTTGTTAAGTTCTGTGTGGGTTCTCGCCAGTAGCCTTCTCTCTTTTGTATTATGTTATGAAATCCTTATTAATGGGTCTACAGTATATATAGAGTTAGGCAGATGGATAGAGTCAGATTTACTAATAACTAACTTTGGCTTACAATTTGATATGGTAACAGCTGTGATGTTAATAGTAGTAACCACAATTAGCGGGCTAGTTCATGTCTATTCTACAAGTTATATGAGAGAAGACCCCCATTTACCTAGATTTATGAGCTATCTATCTCTATTTACCTTTTTTATGTTAGTTTTAGTTACTAGTAATAATTATGTGCAATTATTTATTGGTTGGGAAGGTGTCGGTTTGTGTTCTTACTTATTAATTAACTTTTGGTTTACGCGTATACAAGCTAACAAGGCAGCAATTAAGGCAATGTTAATCAATAGAATAGGAGATATAGGATTAATGTTAGCTATTATATTAATCTGGAAAGAATTTGGGGTATTAGATTACTGTAGTTTATTTTCCGCTTTAACACCATCTTCAGCTTGTACTTGGATTTGTATATTACTAACTATAGGGGCTGTAGGAAAATCTGCCCAATTAGGGTTACATACTTGGTTGCCGGATGCTATGGAGGGCCCCACACCTGTTTCGGCCCTAATTCACGCAGCAACAATGGTAACAGCAGGAGTATTTTTAATTATAAGATCAGCTCCTCTTTTTGATTACTCTCCAACTGCAACAATTATTGTGGGTTTAGTTGGCTCCTTAACTGCTTTCTTTGCAGCTACAGTAGGATTAGTCCAATCGGATATAAAAAAAGTTATTGCTTATTCTACTTGTAGTCAACTAGGATACATGGTAATGGCTTGTGGTACTTATAGCTGTTTAAGTAGTTTATATCATCTACTAACTCATGCTTTCTTTAAGGCTTTATTATTCTTAGGAGCAGGCTCAATAATTCATGCTCTTTTAGATGAACAAGATCTTAGGAAGATGGGGGGAATAATCCGGGGCTTACCTTTAACATATGTATTAATGTTGATTGGTTCCTTGTCTTTAGCTGGTTTTCCCTATTTATCTGGATTTTACTCTAAAGATTTAATATTAGAGTTAACTTATAATAGCTATTGTTTAATATCTATTTATTGGTTAGCTTCAATTACAGCTTTCTTAACTGCCTTTTATTCATTCCGATTAATATACTTAAGTTTTGTGTCTAAGCCTAATTTAACACATATAAGTGCACAACATTTACAAGAAGCTGATTGGAACTTATTGGGTCCTTTATTAGTATTAGCAATAGGGAGTATTTTAGTTGGTTATATCGCCCAAAATATGGTGTTTGCGCCAGGTATACGTCCCTTGCCGCTTGTGCCCACAATAGTCTCTTTAGCACCAGTTATTATGTCCGTAACAGGGATATTATTAGTGTTTATACTTCGTCCATATATTATTTATTATATTACACGCCCTAGCATATATGGTTTCTTATTTTATGCTTGGGAGTTTAATCAAATAGCAAATTATTATATTGGAAGCACAGTTTGGAAGTTTGGCCATATTGTCTCTTATCGTACTATAGATAGAGGTATTTTAGAGATTTTGGGTCCCACTGGAATAGCCCGATTCATGGTTGATAGAACTAAAGAGTTAAGCAGCTTACAATCTGGTTTATTATTTAATTATGCATTAATGATATTAGTTGGAACAGCTATCGCACTTAAGTACCTAATCGTAAATTAGAAACAGGGTGAAGGAAAGTTCTTTTCCAAGTCCAGAATAATCTCCTAAGATAGGAAAAACTAGCCACAGGATAGTGGCTAGTAATTATATATTAATATGATATTAGCTTGTACAGTGGGCTCTATATTAATAAGTATAGTAATAATAGCATTAACTCCAAGGGAAAATAGTATGAAATTACGCCAACGAGCGTTAGAGTGGTCTTTGATTACATTTGCTCTTTCTATTTTATTATTAGTTAACCTTCATCAAGAAGCTCAATTTCAACAGATAATAGAATTTAATTGGGTAAGTACAATAGGATGGTTTGAAGGTTCTCCGATATTGTTTGCTATTGACGGGATCTCTATATTTTTCATTATACTAAGTACTTTATTAACACCAATTTGTATTTTAGTAAGTTGGAATAGTATTAAGTTTCTTATTAAAGAGTTTATTATGTGCCTTTTAGGCATGGAACTACTATTAATTGGGGTATTCTCAACATTAGATTTGTTAATATTTTATGTGTTGTTTGAAAGCATATTAATACCCATGTTTTTAATAATAGGAGTATGGGGAGCTCGGGCAGAGAAGATAAAAGCTGCCTATTATTTCTTCTTTTATACTTTAGTTGGTTCAGTATTAATGTTACTTAGCATAGCAGTTATTTACAGAATAACAGGTACAACTGATTATTTATCTTTAACTAATATTCAGATTGATAGTAACATTCAAATTTGGTTATTTATAGGTTTCTTCCTTAGTTTAGCAGTTAAGATACCAATGATACCCTTTCATATATGGTTACCCCTTGCGCATGTTGAGGCTCCTTTAGCTGGTTCAGTGATTCTAGCTGGAATATTATTAAAATTAGGAGGTTATGGATTCATTCGATTCGCTTGGCCTCTTTTCCCTGAAGCAACAGAGTATTTAGCACCAATTATACTAACGTTATCGTTAATAGCAGTGATATATGGGAGTTTAACTACTTGCAGACAGGTAGATGCGAAACGTTTGATAGCTTATTCCTCGGTAGCTCATATGGGAATAGTTACAATAGGTTTATTTACTCATACGATGGAGGGTTTAATAGCCTCTATATTCTTAATGATAGCTCATGGAGTGGTTAGCCCCGCTTTATTTATAGCAGTAACGTTGCTCTATGAGAGACATCATACAAGGTTAATTAGGTATTATAGGGGAGTAGTTATGACTATGCCCTTATTTTCTATCATATTTATGGTGTTTACTTTAGCTAATATTGCTGTTCCTCTTAGTTGTAATTTTGTTGGAGAATTTTTATCCTTAGTAGCTGCTTTTTCTACTAGTACATCATTAGGTATCCTTACCTCAACTAGTATGGTCATAGCTGCTGCTTATTCATTATATTTATATAATAGAATTTGTTTTGGGCAACTTTCTCCATACTTAATATTTTCGAGAGATATTAATAGACGAGAGTTTAACGGGCAATTACCGCTAATAGTAGCTATTGTATTATTGGGGGTAATTCCATACCCCCTAATCGAATTAGTTCGTGTATGTTTGCCTAGATTTTTATAATTTTCCTCTTTCCTGTACCTATTTGGTTTATATGTGTATCTATTTTGTTTTTAATAGTGGTAGGGGCAGGAGTTGAACCTGCATAATCAGATTATGAGTCTGAGAACTTACCGTTAGTTGACCCTACAAGCTGAGCTTAGCTAAGCACTATGTAACTATGGCCAGGGCTAAGAGCCCCACCAGTAAATACATACATATAAAAACAACCAAACCACATCTACAAAATGCCAATACCAACTAGCAGCCTCAAAACCAAAATGATGATGACGAGTATAGTGATAACCTATTAATCTAGCTAAACATACAGTCAAAAATATAGTTCCAATTATAACATGAAAACCATGAAAACCTGTCGCCATAAAAAAGGTTGAACCATATACGGAGTCTGAGATTGTAAAAGGTGCTTCGTAATACTCCATAGCTTGTAGGGCTGTAAATTGAATCCCAAGTATTACGGTACAAGTAAGTGATTGTATGGCTTCTAATCTTTGTCCGCTAACTATGGCGTGATGTGCCCATGTAACTGTTGCTCCTGAACTAAGTAATATAGCTGTATTTAATAGGGGCACAGAAAATGGATCTAACACTTCTATACCAACAGGGGGCCAAACAGCTCCTAATTCTATAGTAGGAGATAAGCTACTATGAAAGAAAGCCCAAAAGAACGCAAAAAAGAAACAAACTTCAGAAGTAATAAAAAGGATCATACCATATCTTAATCCTCTTTTTACTATTTGAGTATGGTGTCCTTGGAAAGTGGCCTCTCTAATAACATCTCTCCACCAAACAAACATTGTTAATATTATTGTTATTGCACCTAAATACATTATCCATGTATAACTATAATGAAAATATAATACTGAGCCTACTGTAATCAGTAGTGCCCCGATTGAGCCTATATAAGGCCATGGACTAGGATCCACTAAATGATAAGGGTGATAAGCCTTACTCATGGCTCCCCGGCGGGGAATCAAGCGGAGACTAATACTCCTACCCAACAATTATTCTAAGTATGGGTTAATGTAGATTTAGACTATCATTAATGTATATAGTAGTTAACAGACAAAATACATATGCTTGAATTAAGGCCACAGCAATTTCTAGTATAGTTATAAAAACCATTACTAATATTGGGGCTAAGCTTAATACTAACATTCCATTACTAATCATTGCAAACCCAAAACTTGCAAATATAGCAAATAAAAGGTGCCCAGCCGATAAATTAGCAGCCAATCGAACACCTAAAGAGAGTGCTCGGGAAAAATAGATAAGTGTTTCAATCAATACTAATAGAGGGGCTAATATTAAGGGAGCCCCACTAGGCATCATCATTGAAGCAAAGTTCCAACGGTATTGTGTTATCCCCAATATTGTTACTGCTATTAAAATAGATACACTTAACCCGAAAGTAACAACAATATGGGCAGTAGGAGTAAATACATAGGGAAATAGACCTAACAGATTTAATCCAGCAATAAACGTAAATAAAGTTACAATAAGAGTAAAATACTGAGTTCCCTTATTAGCTGTAGAATCTTTTACTAATCCTAAAAAGTGGGTATAAATAATTTCTTGTATAGCCTGCAATCTTGTAGGTATTAATTTATATGAACAACTTCCTATTAATATTACACTAAATAGGATAAGCATCATAATAGAAGAATTAGTAATTATACCCCCAATTATCCGAACTACATTAAATTGATCAAAAAGAGAAGCTGCCATATTGAATATATGAAGAAAATGGGCTTATTTACGGAGTATATCTTGTAATATAGCATATGCTCTATTAACCCCGAGTCCCTTACTAGGGGCTGACCCCTCTTCCTGTAGTATACTTCTTATACGTAAGTTATTTTGAATTTTAGGTAAAATAAATAAACTCATAATACTATAAAGTGCTAACAAGGTTATTAATGTCCAGCTATATTGAGTTAAATAAGCAGTTATATCTAAATGAGGCATTATTCGATGATTGAAAGATCTTCTAAAGATCAGCACATAATGAAGATAGCCAGCTGATATATCTATCCATGCTAACGGCCTCTATAACAATGGGCATAAAAGAGTGATTAGCGCCACATAATTCGGAACATTGACCATAAAATAATCCTGGTCTTTTAGCTAAAAATCCGGTTTGATTAAGACGTCCAGGCACAGCATCCATTTTCATAGCTAATGAAGGTACAGCAAATGAATGAAGCACATCTGCGCCTGTGACTAAAACTCTTACATAAGTATCAATAGGAACAACCATTCTATTGTCAACTTCTAATAGTCGGAGATCGCCGGGTTGAAGATCACTTGTAGGTATCATGTAAGAATCAAATTCTAAGGTACTATCTTCACCTAAGGTAGTTTGATAATCTGAATACTCATAAGACCAATACCATTGATGACCTATGGCTTTTACTGTCACACCGGGTTCTACTACCTCATCCATCAAATAAAGTAGTTTTAAAGAAGGGAATGCTATAAACACTAATATAATTGCTGGAATTATAGTCCAAACAATCTCTATTGTGACTCCTTCTATAAGATAGCGATGATAAGCTTGGCCTGTTAATCCTCTTATAATTAACCATAATACAGTTGTTATAATAATAATTAAAATAAACATAATTTGGTTATGAAGGAATAGAATCTCTTCCATAACAGGACTAGCAGCATCTTGGAAGCTTAGTTGAAATGGCTCAGCCGCGTCACGTAGGAGCGAGGCCTCTAATAATGCATTAATTGGAGTTTTCATTCTTCTCTAGCCCTGTTACTTTGCTGACACACCCAAAAGCTTTCCCAATTCCGTATATACGGCCCGAAGAGTGTTCTCACCTACTTTAAATTACTTTTAATCTAGAGTAAGC